TACTGCCTTCCTTTCTAGGGAAGATATCAATCGTAGAGACAATGGAATTTCCATAATGATTGAAAATCCCTCTGACATTACTTGTGAATCAAAATTCTTGTTGTGACCCCAAAACAGAGGCTCTTTAGAATCATTACTAGAAAGAATCATATGTAAATTTTTTTGTTGATACATTCGACTAATTAAACGTTTCACAATTACTAAGCTGGATTTATTCTCATAACCTGTATTTTCCAAGATATTGAAACCATGATCATGAGCAAGTACATAAATATACTCCTGAAAGATCAGTGGATATAAGAAGTAATGTTGTTGAGATCTATCTAGCTCGAAATAGCTTTGGAATTCCTCCATCATTTGAAATTCTATTTCAATTGAAAGGAAAGGTAAAGGATTTGGGGGGTTCTCAAATGATACATAGTACGATACAGTCAAAACAAGGTATTATATCACCTCGGATACAGATAAACTTATTAACAGATTCTCTAGCCTCTCTTTTTCCATTTCAATTGAAAACTTTATCTTCGTTTTCGTTATAGGATAAGGATAAGAAGATGGTTAGAAATCCTTTCTTTTTTTCAACCCAATCGCTCTTTTGATTTTGGAAATTCTTTTATCAATATACTCTTTCTTTTACACACACATCTCCATTATGGAATGGAAAATGTTAATAGTTAGGATTCATTAAAAAATCAAGAATACATTCATAGTAGAAAGCCTTCCCCTATTGGGCACTAATCTTTTTTAACGTCTAATTAGATGGGCGAATCGTTCAAATTAAGAACGGAAGCTCGTTGCTCTTTCTTTCCCTATAATGCAAATGAAATTAATTGAAGCCGCAGGGCTCTATCCATTATTAATTCAACCTAACTTGAAATTGACTTCGGTTTGATCCCTTTCAATAATTTAAAGAGGGTTTTGTACTGAGCCGCAAAGAAGAAAATATTCTCAGAACTCTTAATTGATACGACATGCTATTTTTTCCATTCATTCCCTTTCAGGATCAGTCGTGGTCTTTCAAACTTTACCGATGGTATGGACGAATCCCTCCCTTCATCCAAATGTGTAAAAGCGCCTAGCCGCACTTAAAAGCCGAGTACTCTACCGTTGAGTTAGCAACCCGAATAGAAGTATGTAGATACAATCAGAATAATGCTAAATAATTGAATCACCTAATAACTAAAAAAAAATCGAAAAAAGTTCGAATTTCTCAAAAAAAATTGAGAATCTATTTGGCACATAAAAATGAATAAATCAGATGAAAAAAGAAGAGATTTCCCGATCCAAAAAAGAAAGAAATGTCAAAATTGGCAGACCATCCCCTATTTCTATCTTATCTACTTTTTCAATCAAAAATGCGAGTATCAAAGCGAATCCAACGAATCCATCATTTGAATCAAGTATCATTTGAATCAACTAAGGTACAAAATCAAACCTACGGAACGGAAATAAATAGAGCTGCTTATCACGATGAATTATATTTCTTCGATACAATGTTGTCAATAGAAAGATAAAGGTTAAGAAAAGAATACAATGAAAAAAATACAAGAACTTCCATTTCAATATTCAAGACTTCAATATTCAATACAGAGTCAAAAAGGATTAGTCTTGGATTGGCACTACCTAAGTTTAGCTGGGGAATACCTAGCCGAAAGCGGATTTATGCAATCCCCCTTCGACTAGGTATTCCCCAGCTACTAGACTATCCTATTTTTTTTTGATGAAGCGAATCCATTTGTTTATCAAATAGACTCACTCCAACTTTCTTTTTAGAGTTAGAGTTTTGAAGGAAGCGGAATAAATTTGCCGTGATGACGGAGCCTTCCACAAAAAAAGTGGAATAAAAAAGAAAGAATATAGACACCATCATCTCATCCCAGAAGTCTCCTGCGATAAACACAGAATCGTATTGACTTAAACAGGGACCTGCGTAATATCCCGCCGAAGAAAGAAAGCGATCCGTTTAAAAGAGAAAGAAGTCATTCTTTATCTTTAATACTTTATAATACTTTATTAAAAATACTTTATTAAAATTAAAATTAAAATCTTTAATACTTTATTAAAATTAAAATCTTTAATACTTTATTAAAATTAAAATTAAAATCTTTAATACTTTATTAAAATCTTTAATACTTTATTAAATTAAAATTAAAATCTTTAATACTTTATTAAAATTAAAATTAAAATTAAAATCTTTAATACTTTATTAAATTAAAATTAAAATCTTTAATACTTTATTAAAAATTAAAATTAAAATTAAAATCTTTAATACTTTATTAAAATTAAAATTAAAATCTTTAATACTTTATTAAAATTAAAATCTTTAATACTTTATTAAAATCTTTAATACTTTATTAAAATCTTTAATACTTTATTAAATTAAAATTAAAATCTTTAATACTTTATTAAAATCTTTAATACTTTATTAAAATTAAAATCTTTAATACTTTATTAAAATTAAAATTAAAATTAAAATCTTTAATACTTTATTAAAATCTTTAATACTTTATTAAAATTAAATTAAAATCTTTAATACTTTATTAAAATTAAAATTAAAATTAAAATTAAATTAATACTTTATTAAAAATTAAAATTAAATTAATACTTTAATTAAATTTTAAATTAATACTTTATATAGTTATTAATAGTTAATAGAACTTTATTAATACTAATAGAATAGTATTTTGAAAAGATTGCCCGATCTCATAGATAAGAACACATATTAGGCAAATCATTAAATATCGCACCGCCGTTTGAAAATGGACATTACGGCTTACAGATAGAAAGACTGATTGGACTCTCTCTCTAATAGAGATGAATACAAGAACCCCATTTTTGCTTACCCACTGGACAACCAGAGTGAACTTGCGTATCACCCAGCGTCCATTTTTTTTTGGTGAAGGCAGTTTTATTTGGTTCAAAAAGATTCCTCTTAATCAAATGGAATGAAATGTTAGTCCACAGAATAAACTAAAACCGAACTCAGTTCTAAATAAAGCGAAATTTACGGAAGTCTTATTCTATTTAATATTCTAGTTTCACTATGAATATATTCATCTTCTGACAGAAGGGTGATTTAGAGGACATAGACGACCACATACCTCGCAAGCAATGAAATTCAAAGTGGATTCGGCCGCGGAAACGTTCAGATGTGATCCATTTTTGTATGGGTATTCCCAATGAACGATGTATTAATAATGAACGAAATCAAAATGAATCTCTTTCTCATGCTCATCCTACTTTTTTCTTTTGAATTCATTTTTTTCTTTTGAATTCATTTTTGTCTTTTGATTTTGAATTAAAGGACGAGATTTATTATCGTTTTTTTTATGTTCCCGTAAAAAAAAAGTAGGTGCAAATTCTCCCAATTTGTGGCCTACCATACGATCTGTTATATAAATAGGTAAATGTTCTCTGCCATTATGGATAGCAATAGTATGGCCAACCATTATAGGTATAATGGTAGATCCCCGGGACCAGGTTCTTATTATTTCTTTTTCTGCTTTTGTGTTAATTCTATTTATTTTTTTTAATAATTTATTCGCTACAAAAGGATTTTTTTTTAGTGAACGTGTCATACTTCCTCCTATTTCTTTTTTGAAGTCTTTTTTTTTAAGACGAAGAAAGAAATTCTATTTTATCTCCTATTTACTTTTTACTACGGCGACGAAGAATCAAATTCTTATTATATTTATTCCTTTTTCTAGTTCTTTTTCCAAGTGCAGGATAACCCCAAGGGGTTGTGGGTCTTTTTTTACCAATTGGGGCCTTCCCTTCACCACCCCCATGTGGATGGTCTACAGGGTTCATAACGGATCCTCTTACTACAGGGCGCTTACCTAGCCAACGCTTAGATCCTGCTCTACCCAAACTTTTCTGGTTCACCCTAACATTCCCCACTTGTCCGACTGTTGCTGAGCAGTTTTTGGATATCAAACGGACCTCCCCAGAAGGTAATCTTAATGTGGCCGACTTCCCTTCTTTTGCAATCAGTTGCGCTACAGAACCTGCAGCTCTAGCTAATTGTCCACCCTTTCCAAGTGCCATTTCTATGTTATGTATGGACGTGCCTAAGGGCATATCGGTTGAAGTAGATTCTTTAATCAATCAAAACCTCTTCCCAAACTGTACACGCTTTTTCCAAAGCATACGGCTTTCTGAATGTAGATGGTAATTAATATCTATACAGATAGATCTTATATATATGGTAGAATGAAGAACCATATGGGTGGAGATATAGGAATCCAAATCTGCCGACTCACTCATCTTATGATCTTCTACATCCTAGGTCTTCCCGTTCCAGCATCTGGCTTATGTTCTTCGTGTAGCATTCAGACCGAATGACTCTATGAAATTACGCCGAAACTTCTACATATTCTACATTTTTATATTATGGGTAACGTAGGAGACATCTCTATTTTCCCCCGGGGGGAATCTTTAGAATTCCCACTGCTTAACTTTCAATTCGCCTCTGACCATCAAATGAAATGTGAAAAATTCGTCCTCTTCTCTTTGAAAGAAGGGGCACTTACGATTCTGCCGGTGCTTGAAACAATTTTGTCTTCTCCATATTACTATATCTCTAGAGTCAATAATTTTATATGAGGAACTACTGAACTCAATCACTTGCTGCCCTTACTCTTCAGTTTTCTGTTGAGGTCTATCCTGGAGAGGTACTCAAATTGGATCAGTGATCAATTTCTAGGTTTCGTCGTAAACCTAATTGGTTACTTCCAATTACGTAAATCAATAGTTCAAACCGCACTCAAAGGTAGGGCATTTCCCATTTTTATAGGAACTTCTGTACCAGAAACAATGGTATCTCCAATTCTAGCCCCTCTGGGATGTAAAATATATCGCGTCTCACCATCCCTATAGTGTATGAGACAAATGTCTGCATTTCGATTCGGGTCGTATTCTATGGTTACTATTCCACCATATATGTCTTTTTTATTGCGTCTAAAATCGATTTTACGATATAGACGCTTATGACCTCCCCCTCTATGCCATGCGGTAATGATTCCTCTGTCATTCCGACCTTTACCACAATGATGCTGTCCATATATCAAATTCTTTCGTGGATTGGCTTTCATTGGGGTAGAAGTTTTGGATAAATGCATCGCCATGCTATTTTATTTAGTATTTTTTTTTGAGTTCTTTTCTTTCTAATTTTCTTTCGAATTTTCTTTCTAAGAGGTAGAATAAAATAACCCGTGAAAGGTGTAATGATCATACGTCTGTAATGCATTGTCTGCCCGATAAAGGGTCCTATTCTTCTAGCCTTTCCCCGAGATGACTATTCATAGCGACTACCTTGACACCAAAAAAGAGTTTGACCCAATGCTTTATTTCTGTCCGAGTTGATCCTGATTCGACATTAGAAGTATATTGATTTTTCCCAAATAACCAAATACTTTTATCTGTAAATACTGCATACTTGAACTTAATTCCATCCACCAATCGATTGGATTTCCTATGAGTTCTAATCTCAATAAGCTTCCTCATTTGGACTGTTCATATAATATGAGATGAACAAACATACCATACCTATTTGTTATGTATGGATAATGAGATTTCATTGATAGAGGACTAATTCCAATAGAGGGTCCCATTAGCCTGCATCCAGTAGGAATTGAACCTACGACTTCGCCAATTATGAGTTGGGTGCTTTAACCACTCAGCCATGGATGCTTAGCAGTCATAGTGCAAGAATTATCTTATCATAAATTATCAGAAATATGAATTGAATTTGAATTTTGTTTTGAATAAAGTAATGAGATAATCTAATCCTTTTTTCTATTTCTAAAATTCTATCCCACTTTTTGATTTATTGAAATTATATATATAGAAATATAGAATATAGGTTGACTTGACTTTGCTTATATATATATATATATATAAGCAAAGAATCTATTTTGATATATTGATATATAAGCTATAAGCAAAGAATCTATTATAAGCAAAGAATCTATTTTGATATATTGATATATAAGCTATAAGCAAAGAATCTATTATAAGCAAAGAATCTATTTTGAATTTTGTTTTGAATAAAGTAATGAGATAATCTAATCCTTTTTTAAATCTTTCAAATTCTAACTAAGGGGGGGTCACATGACTAAAAAAATCAACGGACACGAATTCCATTTCTGGATTTTAGAATTCAGAGAGATATTCAGAGAGATCGGGCATTCTCACTATTTGTTAGATTCCTGGACCAAATTCAATTCAGTGAGATCTTTCATTCGCATTTTTTTCCACCAAGAGCGCTTTATAAAACTTTTTGACGCTCGAATTGTTAGTATCTTACTTTCCAATTCACGTGGTTCAAGAAGGAATCGATATTTCATCATCAAGGGTGTAATACTCTTTGGAGTAGCGGTCTTTCTATATCGTATTAACAATCGAAATATGGTCGAAAACAAGAATCTCTATTTGATAGGGCTTCTTCCTATACCTATAAATTCCATTGGACCTAGAAATGATACATTGGAAGAATCCGTTAGGTCTTCGAATATCAATAGGTTGATTGTTTCGCTCCTATATCTTCCAAAAGGAAAAAAGATCCATGAGAGTTCTTTACTGAATCCGAAAGAGAGTACTGGGGTTCTTCCAATAACAAAAATGCCTAAATTTAAAGCTAACTGGGGTTCACGGTTGTGGAGGGGCTGGATCGGAAAATATAGGTTTTTGAAAGGATCTTCTGATCAATCCGTAGATCATTTTGATTCTAATCATTTTGATTCTATTAGTAATGAGGATTTGAAATATCACACATTGATTAATCAAAGAGAGATTCAACAACTAAAAGAAGGATCGCTTCTTTGGGATCCTTGCTTTCTTCAAACGGAACGAACAGAGATAGGATCAAAGCGATTCCCGAAAGGAATTTCGGGAGGGACATTGAGGAATCTACAGAAACGTGAGAAGGAGATGATTAATCATCTCCTTCCGGAAGAAAAGGAAAAAGATCTTGAGAATCCTACAAAATCCGCTCGTTCTTTTTTCTCGGACAGATGGTCAGAACTTTATCTGGGTTCGAATCCTACTGAGAGGTCCACTAGAAATCAGAAATTGTTGAAGAAAAAACAAGATCTTTCTTTTCTCAGACGAGCGGAAAAGAAAGAAATGGTGAATCTATTCAAGATAATTACGTATTTACAAAAGACCGTCTCAATTCATCCTATTTCATCAGATTGGGGATGTGATAAGGATGAACTCCATGACCGGAACAGGGTAGGATACACGTTAGACCAGGATTTTGAATTAGAAGATAGATTTCAAGAAATGGCAGATTTATTCACTCTATCAATAACCGAGCCGGATCTATTGTATCATAAGACATTTTCCTTTTCTATTGATTCCTCCGGGTTGGATCCAAAGCAATTCTTGAATGGAGTATTTAACTCTAGGTATGAATCGAAAACGACATCCTTATTGATTTTATTGGTTCGACTTCCTATTTTTTATGAAGATAATGAATCTTTTTATCGAAGGATGGGGGTCCAGATCTCCTGTGGGAATGATTTGGAAGAAGCAAAACAAAAAATAGTGGTCTTTGCTAGCAACAATATAATGAAGACAGTCAAACAATATAGATTGGTACGCAATCTGATTCAAATCCAAGATAGCGCCCATAGGTCCATAAGAAATGTATTGAATCGATTCTTTTTAATAAATAGATCCGACTTCGAATATGGAATTCAGGACGATCAAATAGGAAAGGATACTCTGAATCATAGAACTCTAATGAAATATACGATCAACCAACATTTATCGCATTTGAAAAAGAGTCAGAAGTTCGATCCGCTTATTTTTTTCGATAGATCCCTGAATCGGGATTCTGATGCATATAGGTCCACTGAGAGCAAGAATTTCCAGGAACATTTCGCTTCTGAGCAGTTTAACCGTTTTCGAGTAGTCTTCGATCGATTACGTATTTCATATTTATTCCTTTCTGAGCAGAAGAGGCGTTATCAAGATTTTGTTACTCGTGAAGAACGACTTGATGTGGCTCTTGGGATTTCTACATATCAAGATGTGTTTCCTATCCTTTGGTCCAAGTGTTGGCTTCCTTTTTGGTCGAACGAGTTGCTTCCCTTTTTAAAAAAATGTTTTTTCCTTTTGTCTAAGGCATTGTTTAACTCACTTCATTTTTATTTTTCGTTTGTCAGTTTGGCAAATAGCCCCATGCATTGGTCGGAGATCTACATCTCTGAATGGAAAGGTCGGACTGATTTAGAAGCAATAGGTCGTCAAATCGTTTATTTGAGAAAATGGAAACCCTTCTTATTGGATGATCATGATACTTGCCAAAAATCGAAATTATTGATCAATGAAGGAAGAAGATCACCATTTTTGCTCAATAAGATACCAAAGGGAATGATTGACTCTAGAAAGAATCGCAGGAAATCCTTTGAGAACACGGATTCTTCTTTTTCAATGATATTCCACGATCAATACAATTGGCTGAATCCCGTGAAATCATTTCATAGAAGTTCATTGAGATCTTCCTTTTATAAAGCAAATCGACTTCGATTCTTGAATAATCGACATCACTTCTGCTTCTATTATAACAAAGGATTCCCCTTTTATGTGAAAAAGGCCCGTCTCAATAATTATGATTTTATGTATGGACAATTCCTGAATATCTTGTTCATTCGTAAGCAAATTTGTTCTTTGTGCGTCGGTCAAAAAAAAGATGCTTTTTGGGATAGAGATACTATTTCAGCAATCGAGTCACAGATATCTAACATATTCATACCTAAGGCTTTTTCACAAGGTGGTGACGAAACGTATAACTTGTACAAATCTTTCGATTTGCCAAGTCGATCCAATCCATACATTCGTAGAGCTCTTTACTCGATCGCAGACATTTCTGGAACACCTCTAACAGAGGAAGAACGAGTTAGTTTGGAAAGAACTTATTGTCAACCTCTTTCCGATATGAATCTATCTGATTCAGAAGGGAAGAACTTGCATCAGTATCTCAATTTCAATTCAAACATGGGTTTTCTATGTTCTCAGAAATATTTACCATCCGAAAAGAGGAAAAAACAGAGTCTTTCACTAAAGAAATGCATCGGGCGGATGGATAGAACTTTTCAACCATATAGTACTTATTCAACTCTCTCAAAATGGAATCGATTCAAAACATATATGCCATGGTGCTTTACTTCGACAGGGTGCAGATATCTAACGTCTTTATTTTTAGATATTTTTTCAGACCTATTGCGCCTATTGCGGAAAAAATTTGTATCCATTCGCCATAAGAGTATTATATCATGGCGACTTCTTCAGATCAAATTCTGTCCTCCACAATGGAAATGGATAAGACAATGGATAAGTGAGATTTCGAATAAGTATTTCCGCAATCGTCTTCTATCCACAGAAAGTTTTCGTCCAAAGAATGAGTCGACGTTACTATGGAGACATCTGAATAATGTTCAGGAGTTCTTCAATGCAACCTTTTTTCTTCTTTTTGTTGCTGTATATTTCGTTTCTATACAACTTACCTTTATTTTCAGGATCTCTAGTGAGTTACAGACAGAGTTCGAAAAGGTCAAATCCTTGATGATTCCATCCTATATGATTGAGTTGCGCGAACTTCTAGCTAGGTATCCTATATCTGAATCTGAACCGACTCCTGTCTGGCTCTGCTTAAAGAATCTCTTTCTAGTTCCTCTGGAATTATTAGGAGCTTTTCTAGAAAAAATTTCTTATGCTTTTGGCATGCTAGTGGGTGCTCGTCGGGTCAAATTAAGACGTTCTAAGAAGTTGAATATCAATCTCATCAATAGCAGCATCAGCGATTTCATAAGTATCATGTTAAATCCCATCGCTTTTTCGAGAAATACGAGACATCTAAGTCGTACAAGTAAAGAGATCTATTCATTGATAAGAAAAAGAAAAAAGGTGAACGGGGGCAGCATTGATGATAAAATAGAATCCTGGATTTTAAACAATGATTGGATTAATGATGAAGAAAGAGACTTCTTCATTCACTTCTCGACTTTAACGCCAGAAAAAAGGATTGATCAAATTTTATTGAGTCTGACTCATAGTGATCATTTATCAAAGAATGACTCTGCTCTGCAAATGATTGACCAACCGGGAGTAATTTACTTACGATACTTAATTGACATTCATAAAAAGTATCTAATGAATTATGAGTTCAATACATCCTATTTAGCAGAAAGACGGATATTTACTGCTCATTATCAGACACTCACTTATTTACAAACTTCGTGTGGGGCTAATAGTTTCCCATCTCGTGAAAAACCCTTTTCGCTACGCTTAGCCCTATCCCTCCATAGGGGTATTTTAGTGATGGGTTCCATAGGAACTGGACGATCTTATTTGGTCAAATATCTAGAGAAAAACTCCTATCTTCCTTTCATTACGATATCTCTGAACAAGGTCTTTACTGATATCCACAATGATCTCTTTATCGATTTCTTTGAAGACGATGAAGATTTTAGTAACAGTCACTATGAAGGTGATATTGACAATGATATTGACGATCTTATTGACGATATTTATGCTAGTGCCGAGAGTGATGCTAGTGACGATATTGCTGCTAGGGAAGATATCGATCTTGATGTGGGGCTGGAACTGCTAACTGAGGATCTGATGGATGAAGATGAAGATAGAGACCCAGTTCATATCACCCTTCAATTCGAATTAGCAAAAGCAATGTCTCCTTGCATAATATGGATTCCAAACATTCATGATCTGGATGTGGATGAGTCAGGTCTATTAGTGAACCTTCTCTCCAGGGAGTGTGAAACTCGAAATTTTATTGTTATTGCTTCGACTCATATTCCCCAAAAAGTGGATCCCGGTCTAATAGCCCCGAATATATTAAATACGTGCATTAAGATGCGAGGGCTTCTTATTCCACAAGAACGAAAGCAATTTTTCACTCTTTTATATACTAGGGGATTTCACTTGGAAAAGCAAATGTTCCAAACTAAGACGAATGGATTCGCGTCCATAAACCTGGCTTACACTCTACCAGATCTTGTAGCACTTACCGATGAAGCCCTATCGATTAGTATTACACAGAAGAAATCAATTCTAGATATTAATACAATTAGATTCGCTCTTCATAGGCAAATTTGGGATTTACGAGCCAAGGTAAGATTGGTTGAGGACCATGGGATCCTTTTCTATCAGATAGGGAGGGCTCTAGCACAAACTGTACTTTTAAGTAATTGCCCCATAGATCCTATATCTATCTATCTGAAGAAGCAATCGTGTAACGAAGGGGATTATTTTTTGTACAATTGGTACTGTGAACTTGGAACGAGCATGAAGAAATTAACGATACTTCTTTATCTTTTGAGTTGTTCTGCCGGCTCGGTCACTCAAGATCTTTGGTCTCTACCCGGACCTGATGAAAAAAATGGGATCCATTATTATGGACTTGTTGAGAATGATTCTGGTCTAGTTCGTGGCCTATTAGACGCTCTGGCGGGATCCTCGCGGACAGAAAAAGATTATAGTCAGTTTGATAAAGAGGATGAGTTTGAAGATAAAGAAGAAGAGATCAAACTGATTCTCGTTCTCATGCTCATCCTACTTTTGTCTTTAGCTACCGAAGATGGGATCGTGCATTTCTTTCTCATGTTCATCCCATTTTTGCTTTTAGGTTCTTTAGATGAGATCAAACTGAATCTCTTTCTCATGCTCATCCTATTTTTGTCTTTAAATTCTTTATCTAAAGAAGATGAGATGCTAGGGTCTAAAGATAAAGAAGACGAGATGCTAGGGTCTAAAGATAAAGAAGATGAGATGCTAGGGTCTAAAGATAAAGAAGATGAGATGCTAGGGTCTAAAGATAAAGAAGATGAGATGCTAGGGTCTAAAGATAAAGAAGATGAGATGCTAGGGTCTAAAGATAAAGAAGATGAGATGCTAGGGTCTAAAGATAAAGAAGATGAGATGCTAGGGTCTAAAGATAAAGAAGATGAGATGTTAGGGTCTAAAGATAAAGAGGATGAGTTTGAAGAGTCTAAAGATAAAGAAGATGAGATCAAACCGATTCTCGTTCTCATGCTCATTCTACTTTTGTCTTTAGCTACCGAAGACGGGATCATGTATTTCTTTCTCATGCTCATCCTACTTTTTTCTTTAGATTCTTTAGATTTAGATACAGAAGATGCGATCAAACTGAATCTCTTTCTCGTGCTCATCCTACTTTTGTCTTTAGATAAAGAAGATGAGATGCTAGATAAAGAGGATGAGATGCCAGGGTCTAAGGATCGAGTGACATTGCTTCGGTCTAAGGATCGAGTGACATTGCTTCTTCGACCCGAACCAAGGAATCCCTTAGATATGATGCAAAAAAGATCTTATTCTACCCTTATTCCGAGATTTCTCTATGAATTAGAGTTTCGACAGGGGGAAGAAGCAGGAGCTTACGACTCGAAAATGGAGGATTTATTCAATCACATAGTTTGGTCTCCTAGAATATGGCGCCCTTTGCCCTTTATATTTGA